GCTAGTGTAGCTTAATTAAAGCATAACACTGAAGATGTTAAGATGAGCCCTAGAAAGCTCCACAAGCACAAAAGCTTGGTCCTGACTTTTCTATCAACTGTAGCTGAACTTATACATGCAAGTATCCGCGCCCCTGTGAGGATGCCCTACAGTTCCCTGCTTGGGAACAAGGAGCTGGTATCAGGCACGAATTCCATTCGGCCCATAACACCTTGCTTAGCCACACCCCCAAGGGACTTCAGCAGTAATAAACATTAAGCCATGAGTGAAAACTCGACTTAGTCAAGGCTAAGAGGGCCGGTAAATTTCGTGCCAGCCACCGCGGTTATACGAAAGACCCGAGTTGATAGACGACGGCGTAAAGAGTGGTTAAGACAAACTTATACAAGTAAAGCCGAACCCCCTCAGGACTGTTATACGTGTCCGAAAGGGAGAAGTTCAACCACGAAGGTAGCTTTATAATACCTGAACCCACGAAAGCTACGAAACAAACTGGGATTAGATACCCCACTATGCGTAGCCCTAAACATTGATATTAGGACACATATATTATCCGCCTGGTTATTATGAGCATTAGCTTCAAACCCAAAGGACCTGGCGGTGCTTTAGTTCCACCTAGAGGAGCCTGTTCTGTAACCGATACCCCCCGTTTTACCTTACCCTTCCTTGTCCTTTCAGTTTATATACCGCCGTCGTCAGCTTACCCTGTGAAGGACTAGTAGTGAGCGAAATAGGCAGAGCCCAGAACGTCAGGTCAAGGTGTAGCATATGGAAGGGACGGATATGGGCTACATTCCCTGAGAACAGAGAATACGAATGATACACTGAAATGTGTACCTGAAGGAGGATTTAGCAGTAAGCAGAAAATAGAGTGTTCCGCTGAAATCGGCTCTGAAGTGCGCACACACCGCCCGTCACTCTCCTCTATAACACTTTTAGGCCTTACTTAACTAAAACCACACTACCGTTAAGGGGAGGCAAGTCGTAACATGGTAAGTGTACCGGAAGGTGTGCTTGGAGAAAAACAGAGTATAGCTAAGACAGAAAAGCATCTCCCTTACACTGAGAAGTCATCCGTGCAAATCGGATTACCCTGACGCCAAACAGCTAGCCCAACCAACCAAAAATAACAAGCCCCCATTAATACCCCCAAATACACCACATTAATAACAAACAAACCATTTTTCCCCCTTAGTATGAGCGACAGAAAAGGGTCCAGGAGCAATAGAGAAAGTACCGCAAGGGAACGCTGAAAGAGAAATGAAATAACCCAGTATAAGCCCTAAAAAGCAGAGATTACAGCTCGTACCTTTTGCATCATGATTTAGCCAGTAAAATTCAAGCAAAGAGTGCTTTAGTTTGACTTCCCGAAACTATGTGAGCTACTCCAAGCCAGCCTAACATAGGGCGCCCCCGTCTCTGTTGCAAAAGAGTGGAAAGAGCTTTGAGTAGAGGTGACAGACCTACCGAACCTAGTTATAGCTGGTTGCCTGAGAATTGGATAGAAGTTCAGCCTCCCGGCTTCTTTCTTCACTTTTTAATATTGAACATCTGTTCCTTGTCCGATGCCTAAAGAAACCGTGAGAGTTAGTCAAAGGGGGTACAGCCCCTTTGAAACAAGACACAACTTTTCCAGGAGGGTAAAGATCATAATAAATCAAAGGTATTATATCACAGTGGGCCTAAAAGCAGCCATCCCTACAGAAAGCGTTATAGCTCAGATATACCCCCGCCCTACCATCCTGATAATTTAATCTTAGCCCCCTAATCCTACCAGGCCGTCCCATGCAAGCATGGGAGCGACTATGCTAATATGAGTAATAAGAGAACACCCGCTTCTCTCCTTGCACACGTGTAAATCGGAACGGACCCCCCACCGAACCTTAACGGCCCCAAACAAAGAGGGCACTGAACAACAAAACAGATGACCAGAAAACTATTCACACAGCCAACCGTTAACCCCACACTGGTGTGCCCCCCGGGAAAGACTAAAAGAAAAAGAAGGAACTCGGCAAACACCTAAAGCCTCGCCTGTTTACCAAAAACATCGCCTCTTGCAAGATTAACGAATAAGAGGTCCTGCCTGCCCTGTGACTATAGGTTCAACGGCCGCGGTATTTTGACCGTGCAAAGGTAGCGCAATCACTTGTCTTTTAATTGAAGACCTGTATGAACGGCTCCACGAGGGCTTAGCTGTCTCCTTTTTCAAGTCAATGAAATTGGTCTCCCCGTGCAGAAACGGGGATATACACATAAGACGAGAAGACCCTATGGAGCTTTAAGACACAAGCAACTCATGTCAAGCACCCCAAAATAAAGGACTAAACTAAATGAACCTTGCCCTAGTGTCTTTGGTTGGGGCGACCGCGGGGTAACATAAAACCCCCACGTGGAATGGGAACATTATAAACCTTCATCCTACAGCTAAGAGCTCCCGCTCTAGTAAACAGAAATTCTGACCAGTGAGATCCGGCAAAGCCGATCAACGGACCGAGTTACCCTAGGGATAACAGCGCAATCCCCTTTTAGAGCCCCTATCGACAAGGGGGTTTACGACCTCGATGTTGGATCAGGACATCCTAATGGTGCAGCCGCTATTAAGGGTTCGTTTGTTCAACGATTAAAGTCCTACGTGATCTGAGTTCAGACCGGAGAAATCCAGGTCAGTTTCTATCTATGATATGATCTTTTCTAGTACGAAAGGGCCGAAAAGAAGAGGCCTATGCTTAAAGTACGCCTCACCCTTACCTAATGAAAACAACTAAAATAGGCAAAAGGGCATACTCCTCTGTCTGAGAGAATGACATGTTAAGGTGGCAGAGCTCGGACACCGCAAAAGGTCTAAGCCCTTTCCACAGAGGTTCAAATCCTCTCCTTAACTATGATTTCAACACTCATCACCTACATTATTAACCCCCTGGCCTTCATCGTACCCGTCCTACTAGCTGTTGCCTTCCTAACCCTTATCGAACGAAAAGTGCTCGGCTACATGCAACTACGAAAAGGCCCAAACATTGTCGGGCCCTATGGTCTCCTGCAGCCCATTGCCGATGGGGTAAAACTATTTATTAAAGAACCAGTACGACCCTCGACCTCCTCCCCAATTCTGTTTCTTCTAACCCCGATACTGGCCCTCACACTAGCCCTTACCCTCTGAGCACCTCTGCCCATGCCCTACCCCGTGGCGGACCTTAACCTAGGCATCCTATTTATCCTAGCCCTATCCAGTCTCGCCGTATACTCAATCCTAGGGTCAGGGTGGGCCTCCAATTCAAAATATGCTCTCATTGGTGCCTTACGAGCCGTCGCCCAAACCATCTCATATGAAGTTAGCCTAGGGCTCATCCTTCTAAATGCCATTATCTTCACTGGAGGCTTTACCCTACAAACCTTTAACGTTGCCCAAGAAAGTGTCTGATTAATCTTACCAGCCTGACCACTAGCCGCAATATGATATATCTCAACTTTAGCAGAAACCAACCGTGCCCCCTTCGACCTGACCGAAGGTGAGTCCGAGCTAGTCTCAGGCTTTAACGTAGAATATGCAGGGGGCCCCTTCGCCCTATTTTTCCTGGCAGAATATGCTAACATCCTACTCATAAATACGCTCTCCGCCACACTATTTTTAGGAGCCTCCCACATTCCAACAATCCCGGAACTCACCACGCTCAACCTAATAACCAAAGCAGCACTTCTTTCAATAGTCTTCCTCTGAGTTCGAGCCTCATACCCGCGATTTCGCTACGACCAACTTATACACCTTATCTGAAAAAACTTCCTGCCTCTCACACTAGCACTGGTTGTATGACACCTCGCCCTTCCCATTGCATTAGCAGGTCTTCCCCCTCAGCTGTAACCAAGGAGTTGTGCCTGAAACAAAGGACCACTTTGATAGAGTGAATCATGGGGGTTAAAATCCCCCCAACTCCTTAGAAAGAAGGGGCTCGAACCCAACCTGGAGAGATCAAAACTCTCAGTGCTTCCACTACACCACTTTCTAGTAATGTCAGCTAATTAAGCTATCGGGCCCATACCCCGGGAATGTCGGTTGAACCCCTACCATCACTAATGAACCCGTACATCTTAGCCACCCTGCTATTTGGACTAGGCCTAGGAACCACAATCACATTCGCAAGCTCACATTGATTGCTCGCCTGAATAGGACTTGAAATAAATACCCTCGCCATCATTCCCCTAATAACCCAACATCACCACCCACGAGCAGTTGAAGCAACCATTAAATATTTCCTAACTCAAGCCACTGCTGCTGCCATACTACTCTTTGCAAGTACTACTAATGCCTGACTAACTGGACAATGAGACATTCAACAGATGTCCCACCCCCTCCCCATTACCATGATTACCCTCGCCCTCGCCCTTAAAATTGGACTCGCCCCAACTCACGCTTGACTCCCCGAAGTCCTCCAAGGCCTAGACCTCACTACCGGCCTTATCCTCTCTACCTGACAAAAACTTGCCCCTTTCGCCCTCCTCCTACAAATCCAGCCCACAAATTCAACAATCCTGATTGTACTGGGACTTACATCAACCCTCGTAGGCGGCTGAGGGGGTCTAAACCAAACCCAACTACGAAAAATCCTTGCCTACTCCTCAATCGCTCACCTTGGCTGAATAATTCTTATTCTACAATTCTCCCCTTCACTCACCCTTCTAACCCTTATCACATACTTTATTATAACATTCTCAACATTCCTTGTCTTCAAGTTAAATAAAGCTACTAACATTAATGCACTTGCTACCTCCTGAGCGAAAGCCCCTGCACTTACTTCCCTAACGCCCCTTATCCTTCTGTCCCTAGGAGGCCTCCCCCCTTTAACCGGCTTCATACCAAAATGACTAATTCTTCAAGAGCTAGCCAAACAAGACCTCGCCCCAACAGCCACACTAGCTGCCTTAACCGCCCTCCTCAGCTTATATTTTTACCTACGGCTCTCGTACGCAATAACACTAACCATCTCCCCAAACAACCAAACCGGGACCACCCCCTGACGCCTTCCCTCCTCACAACTCACCCTCCCCCTAGCCATCTCTACTATGGCAACTCTTTCCCTACTTCCCCTCACTCCCGCCACAGTGGCACTTCTGACCCTCTAAGGGACTTAGGCTAGTACAAGACCAAGGGCCTTCAAAGCCCTAAGCGGGGGTGAAAATCCCCCAGTCCCTGATAAGACCTGCGGGACACTAACCCACATCTCCTGTATGCAAAACAGACACTTTAATTAAGCCAAGGCCTTCCTAGATGGGCAGGCCTCGATCCTACTAAATCTTAGTTAACAGCTAAGCGCCCACACCAGAGGGCGGCCATCTAACTTTCCCCCGCCTATTTGAGGCGAGGCGGGGGAAAGCCCCGGCAGGGGTTAGCCTGCTTCTCCAGATTTGCAATCTGGTGTGTCACACCCCAGGGCTTGATAGGAAGAGGACTCAAACCTCTGTCTATGGGGCTACAACCCACCACTTAAACTTTCAGTCACCCTATCTGTGGCGATTACACGCTGATTTTTCTCTACCAACCATAAGGATATCGGCACCCTCTATATAGTATTTGGTGCCTGAGCTGGCATAGTGGGCACGGCCTTAAGCCTACTTATCCGCGCGGAACTCAGTCAACCAGGGGCCCTGCTTGGAGACGACCAAATTTACAACGTAATTGTAACAGCACATGCGTTCGTAATAATCTTCTTTATAGTAATACCAATTATGATCGGAGGGTTTGGAAATTGACTTATCCCACTAATAATTGCCGCTCCAGACATAGCCTTCCCTCGAATAAATAACATAAGCTTCTGACTTCTCCCCCCTTCCTTCCTCCTTCTCCTTGCCTCCTCTGGAGTAGAAGCCGGTGCCGGCACCGGCTGGACGGTTTACCCCCCTTTAGCCGGTAATTTAGCCCACGCAGGAGCTTCCGTTGATTTGACTATCTTCTCCTTACATTTAGCAGGTATTTCCTCAATTCTTGGAGCCATTAATTTTATTACAACTATTATTAATATGAAACCTCCTGCAATTTCCCAATATCAAACCCCACTATTTGTGTGAGCCGTACTGGTCACTGCCGTTCTACTCCTTCTCTCCCTCCCCGTCCTTGCCGCAGGCATCACAATGCTTCTAACAGATCGAAACCTTAATACCACCTTTTTTGACCCGGCAGGAGGAGGAGACCCTATCCTCTATCAACACCTATTTTGGTTCTTTGGACACCCAGAGGTCTACATTTTAATTCTTCCAGGGTTTGGTATAATTTCGCACATTGTCGCCTACTACTCTGGCAAAAAAGAACCCTTCGGTTATATGGGAATGGTCTGGGCTATAATGGCCATCGGCCTCCTGGGGTTTATTGTATGGGCCCACCACATGTTTACAGTAGGAATAGATGTAGACACCCGTGCCTACTTTACCTCCGCCACTATAATCATCGCAATTCCTACCGGCGTTAAAGTCTTCAGCTGACTCGCCACCCTCCATGGCGGTGACGTTAAATGAGAAGCACCCCTTCTGTGAGCCCTGGGGTTCATCTTCCTTTTCACAGTAGGCGGGTTAACGGGCATTATTTTAGCCAACTCTTCCCTAGACATCGTCCTTCACGACACATACTATGTAGTAGCCCACTTCCACTATGTCCTCTCAATAGGGGCTGTGTTCGCCATCATTGCCGCCTTTGTCCACTGATTCCCCCTATTTACAGGCTATACCCTCCACAACGTTTGGACAAAAATCCACTTTGGCATTATATTTACAGGGGTAAACCTCACCTTTTTCCCACAACATTTCCTCGGCCTAGCTGGGATGCCTCGCCGCTACTCAGACTACCCGGATGCTTATACACTGTGAAACACAATTTCCTCTTTTGGATCCCTGGTTTCCCTAGTGGCAGTAATCATCTTCTTATTTATTATCTGAGAAGCATTTGCCTCCAAACGTGAAGTACTATCAGTACAACAGACCATAACGAATGTAGAATGACTGCATGGCTGCCCTCCCCCTTACCATACATTTGAAGAACCTGCATTCGTTCAAATTCAATCTGGGATCGAGAAAGGAAGGAATTGAACCTTCATAGTCTGGTTTCAAGCCAGGCACATGGCCACTCTGTCACTTTCTTCATTAAGATACTAGTATAATAGACCATTACATTGCCTTGTCAAGGCAGAGTTGTGGGTTAAAGCCCCGCGTGTCTTGAACAATCAATGGCACATCCCTCACAACTAGGATTCCAAGATGCAGCTTCCCCTGTAATAGAAGAGCTTCTTCATTTCCATGACCACGCTCTAATAATTGTTTTCCTAATTAGCACACTTGTACTTTACATTATTGTGGCCATGGTTTCCACTAAGCTCACTAACAAATATATTCTAGACTCCCAAGAAATTGAAATTATCTGAACAGTTCTACCAGCGGTCATCCTTATCTTAATCGCATTGCCCTCCCTTCGCATCTTATACCTTATAGACGAAATCAACGACCCCCACCTCACAATCAAAGCCGTGGGCCACCAATGATATTGAAGTTACGAGTACACCGACTACGAAGACCTAGGCTTCGACTCGTATATAATCCCAACACAAGACCTAACCCCTGGACAATTCCGCCTTCTAGAAGCAGACCACCGAATAGTAATTCCAGTTGAATCTCCTATCCGAGTATTAATTACTGCTGAAGACGTACTTCACTCCTGAGCCGTCCCTGCCCTTGGTGTAAAAATAGACGCAGTCCCTGGCCGCCTTAATCAAACAGCTTTCATCACATCCCGGCCTGGGGTGTTCTACGGACAATGCTCTGAAATTTGTGGGGCCAATCATAGCTTTATGCCCATCGTGGTTGAAGCAGTCCCTCTAGAGCATTTTGAAAACTGGTCTTCCCTAATGCTTGAAGACGCCTCGCTAAGAAGCTAAAACGGGATATAGCGTTAGCCTTTTAAGCTAAAGAATGGTGCCTCCCAACCACCCCTAGCGACATGCCCCAGCTAAACCCTGTGCCCTGGTTTGCTATCCTAATATTCTCTTGACTAATTTTCCTAACTGTAGTACCCCCGAAAGTCTTGGGCCATGTCTCCCTAAATGACTTCGTCCTTCAAAGCATTAAAGCCTTTAAAACGGCATCCTGAAACTGACCATGATACTAAGCCTTTTCGACCAGTTTATAAGCCCAACATTTCTAGGAGTCCCTCTAATTGTCCTAGCTCTGACCCTCCCCTGACTCCTCTTCCCTATCCCCTCCAACCGATGATTAAATAACCGATTCCTAACACTTCAAACCTGATTTATTTACCGATTTGTCCGACAACTTTTCCTCCCCATACACCGATCAGGGCATAAATGAGCTGTTCTACTTACCTCTTTAATGCTATTCCTCATCACTCTTAATATGCTTGGTCTGCTTCCCTACTCCTTTACACCCACTACACAACTGTCCCTTAATTTAGGCCTTGCGGCCCCTCTTTGATTAGCAACAGTTCTTATTGGGGTGCGAGGCCAACTAGTCTACTCTCTAGCCCACCTTGTACCAGAAGGCACTCCCACGCTTCTAATTCCAGTACTAGTTATTATTGAAACAATTAGTCTACTTATTCGACCCCTTGCCCTGGGGGTTCGACTAACAGCTAACCTCACAGCCGGCCACCTTTTAATCCAACTAATTTCTACAGCTACCTTCGTTCTCGTAACCACAATACCCCTGGTATCATTCTTTACAGCAACACTACTGGTACTACTTACCATCCTCGAGATCGCCGTAGCTATAATTCAAGCCTACGTATTTGTACTTCTCTTAAGCCTCTATCTTCAAGAAAACGTCTAATGGCCCATCAAGCACACGCATACCATATAGTTGACCCCAGCCCTTGACCTTTAACAGGCGCAGTTGCTGCTCTCTTAATAACGTCAGGCCTTGCAATCTGATTCCACTTTCACTCCACAACACTTATAGTTCTCGGAACAATTCTCCTCCTCCTTACAATATACCAATGATGACGAGACATCGTCCGAGAAGGCACATTCCAAGGGCACCACACACCCCCTGTTCAAAAAGGGCTTCGATATGGTATAATTCTCTTTATCACCTCTGAAGTCTTCTTTTTCCTAGGGTTCTTCTGGGCCTTCTACCACTCAAGCCTCGCACCAACCCCTGAATTAGGAGGCTGCTGACCGCCTACAGGCATTACCACCCTAGACCCGTTTGAAGTCCCCCTACTCAATACAGCCGTACTACTCGCCTCAGGAGTCACAGTGACCTGAGCCCACCATAGCATCATAGAAGGCAACCGAGAAGAAGCAATCCAATCCCTAGCACTTACAATTCTCCTTGGCTTCTACTTCACCTTCCTGCAAGCCCTAGAATACTACGAAGCCCCCTTTACAATTGCAGACGGAGTATACGGCTCCACATTCTTCGTAGCAACCGGCTTCCACGGACTACACGTTATTATTGGCTCCACATTCCTGGCCATCTGCCTTCTCCGCCAAATCCATTTTCACTTCACATCCGACCATCACTTCGGGTTTGAAGCAGCTGCCTGATACTGACACTTTGTAGACGTTGTCTGACTATTCCTATACATCTCCATCTACTGATGAGGATCTTAATCTTTCTAGTACTAAAGTGAGTATAAGTGACTTCCAATCACCCGGTCTTGGTTAAAATCCAAGGAAAGATAATGAATTTAGTCACAACAGTTATTACCATCGCCATTGCACTTTCCACTATCCTAGCCTTCATCTCCTTTTGACTCCCCCAAATGAGCCCAGACCACGAAAAGCTCTCCCCCTATGAATGCGGATTTGACCCCCTAGGCTCAGCCCGGCTACCCTTCTCCCTCCGATTTTTCCTCGTTGCCATCCTTTTCCTTCTCTTCGACCTAGAAATTGCCCTCCTACTACCCCTCCCTTGAGGAGACCAGCTATCCACCCCGTTGCTTACATTCCTTTGAGCTGCAGCCGTCCTGGTACTACTCACCCTCGGCCTAATCTATGAGTGAATTCAGGGAGGCCTAGAATGAGCCGAATAGGTAATTAGTCTTAATAAAAACATTTGATTTCGGCTCAAAAACCTGTGGTTAAAGTCCACAATTGCCTAATGACCCCCGTCCACTTCGCCTTCTCATCAGCCTTTATGCTAGGCTTAACAGGCCTAGCATTTCATCGAACCCACCTCCTTTCCGCCCTCCTATGCCTAGAGGGAATAATACTTTCTTTATTTATTGCCCTCTCTTTATGAACACTAGAGCTGGACTCTACCAACTTTTCAACTTCCCCCATACTCCTTCTCGCGTTTTCAGCTTGTGAAGCAAGTGCAGGTCTTGCATTACTAGTTGCCACCGCCCGTACACACGGAACCGACCGCCTACGGAGCCTAAACCTCCTACAATGTTAAAAGTTCTTATTCCAACCCTCATGCTTATCCCAACTATCTGAATGACCCCCGCCAAGTGGTTGTGGCCTACAACCCTTCTCCACAGCCTAATTATTGCACTTGTTAGTCTCACTTGATTTAAAAACCTCTCAGAAACAGGCTGAACTTCTCTTAACCTTTACATAGCAACAGACCCCCTCTCAACCCCCCTCTTAATCCTAACCTGTTGACTACTCCCCCTTATAATCCTTGCAAGCCAAAACCACACAGCTCTCGAACCCCTTAACCGACAACGAACATACATTACTCTCCTGACATCCTTACAGATCTTTCTGATCCTAGCCTTCAGCGCTACCGAAATTATTATATTCTATATTATATTTGAAGCCACCCTAATCCCAACCTTAATTATTATTACCCGATGAGGCAACCAAACGGAGCGTCTTAACGCAGGCACCTATTTCCTGTTTTATACCTTAGCGGGCTCCCTCCCCCTACTAGTCGCCCTCCTTCTCCTTCTAAATAATACAGGCTCCCTCTCCCTCTTAACCCTTCAATATTCTGACCCTCTTCAACTTGTGACCTATGCAGATAAACTCTGATGAGCAGGCTGTCTACTAGCGTTTCTGGTGAAAATACCACTATATGGGGTACACCTCTGGCTCCCTAAAGCACACGTTGAAGCCCCTATCGCAGGCTCCATAGTTCTTGCCGCCGTTCTCCTAAAACTAGGAGGCTATGGCATAATACGAATACTAGTTATACTAGACCCGCTCACTAAGGAACTAAGCTACCCCTTTATTATCTTTGCACTCTGAGGAGTAATTATAACAGGCTCAATTTGCTTACGCCAAACAGACCTGAAATCCCTCATCGCTTACTCATCAGTCAGTCATATAGGACTGGTTGTAGCAGGCATCCTAATCCAAACGCCCTGAGGCTTTACTGGCGCAATTATTCTTATAATTGCACACGGCTTAACTTCCTCCGCCCTATTCTGTTTAGCTAATACTAACTATGAGCGCACACATAACCGAACTTTAATTCTAACTCGAGGCCTACAAATGGCCCTTCCCTTAATAACAACGTGATGATTCATTGCCAGCCTCGCCAACCTGGCTCTTCCCCCACTACCAAACCTTATGGGCGAACTAATAATCATTACCTCCTTGTTCAACTGATCCTGATGAACCCTGGCTTTAACAGGAGCTGGCACCCTTATTACCGCAAGTTACTCCCTCTACATATTCCTTATGTCCCAGCGAGGCCCACTCCCAGCACACATTATTGCCCTAGTTCCCTCCCACACTCGAGAACATCTCCTAATAGCCCTCCACCTCCTCCCCCTAATTATACTGATCCTTAAACCAGAACTGATTTGAGGTTGATCTGCATGTAGATATAGTTTAACAAAGACATTAGATTGTGATTCTAAAAATAGGGGTTAAACCCCCCTTATCCACCGAGAGAGGCTCGCTAGCAACGGAGACTGCTAATCTCCCCCACCTTGGTTGAACCCCTAGGCTCACTCGGAGCTGCTCCTAAAGGATAACAGCTCATCCGTTGGTCTTAGGAACCAAAAACTCTTGGTGCAAATCCAAGTAGCAGCTATGCACCCCACCCCTCTTATAATATCCTCAAGTTTAATCATTATTTTTACACTTTTAACCCACCCCCTACTCACAACCTTCACCCCACGGCCCTTGGCAACCAACTGAGCTCTGACTCAAACTAAGACAGCAGTAAAACTGGCCTTCTTCGTCAGCCTCCTTCCTCTGTTTCTATTTATTAGTGAAGGAGCAGAAGTAATTATTACCAACTGAGGCTGAATGAACATTATAGCCTTTGATGTTAATGTTAGCTTTAAGTTCGACCACTATTCAATTATTTTTACCCCCATTGCCCTCTATGTCACCTGATCCATCCTCGAATTCGCATCTTGATATATACATGCAGACCCGTACATAAACCGTTTTTTCAAATACCTCCTTATTTTCCTCATTGCCATAATCATTCTAGTAACAGCCAATAACATGTTTCAGCTCTTTATTGGATGAGAAGGCGTAGGCATCATATCCTTTCTCCTCATTGGCTGATGACATGGCCGGGCAGACGCAAATACCGCTGCCCTCCAAGCAGTTATTTATAACCGAGTGGGGGATATTGGACTAATCTTTACCTTAGCATGAATAGCAATAAACCTTAACTCCTGGGAAATACAACAGATCTTTGCAACTGCCAAAACATTTGACCTAACATTTCCCCTCTTAGGGCTTATTATTGCTGCCACTGGTAAATCTGCCCAATTTGGATTACACCCCTGGCTCCCCTCTGCCATAGAAGGCCCTACACCGGTCTCTGCCCTACTACACTCAAGCACAATAGTGGTCGCAGGCATTTTCCTCCTAGTACGAATAAGCCCCTTAATAGAACATAACCAAACAGCTCTCACCACCTGTCTTTGCCTAGGCGCCCTAACTACACTATTCACCGCTACCTGTGCTCTCACCCAGAATGATATTAAAAAAATCGTTGCGTTCTCTACATCAAGTCAACTAGGCCTAATAATAGTGACCATCGGCCTAAACCAGCCCCAACTTGCTTTCCTTCATATCTGTACCCACGCTTTCTTCAAAGCAATATTATTCCTCTGCTCCGGATCGATTATTCACAGCCTAAATGACGAACAAGACATTCGAAAAATAGGAGGAATACACCACCTTACTCCATTTACAGCATCCTGCTTTACTATCGGCAGCCTAGCCCTAACGGGCACTCCTTTCCTGGCGGGATTCTTCTCCAAAGACGCCATTATTGAAGCCCTCAACACATCCTACCTTAACGCCTGGGCCCTTACCTTAACCCTCCTAGCTACCTCATTTACGGCCATCTATAGCCTCCGAATCATCTTCTTTGTATCCATAGGCCACCCCCGATTTAATACCCTCTCCCCTATTAACGAAAACAACCCAGCAGTTATTAACCCAATCAAACGACTTGCCTGAGGAAGCATCATTGCCGGACTCCTAATCACCTCAAATATTATCCCCCTAAAAACACCTGTAATAACAATACCCCCTATGCTCAAACTAGCCGCCTTAACCGTCACCATCCTCGGCTTACTCATTGCCCTAGAGTTAGCATCACTAACGAGCAAACAATACAAACCCACCCCCCTACTTACCCCCCACCACTTCTCCAACATATTAGGCTTCTTCCCAGCGATTATTCACCGCTTCACCCCAAAACTAAGCCTAATACTAGGCCAAGCAATTGCCAGCCAAATGGTTGACCAAACCTGATTAGAAAAAACAGGCCCTAAAGCCATAGCCTCCTCCAACATACCTTTAATTACAACAACAAGCAACACCCAACAAGGCCTGATCAAAGTTTACCTCACCTTATTCCTTCTCACCTTAGTCCTCGCCACACTTATCTTTGTCTATTAGACTGCCCGAAGCGCTCCCCGACTTAGGCCCCGCGTTAATTCTAATACTACAAATAGAGTAAGAAGAAGTACCCATGCACTAATAATTAATATCCCTCCCCCTAGTGAATATATTAACGCAACCCCGCCTGCATCCCCCCGCAATACAGAAAACTCCCCTAGCTCGTCCACCAATATTCAAGAGCCCTCATATCACCCTGCTCAACACAGCCCAGAAACTAAAACCACCCCTACCACATATACCGCTGTATTAACCGCAACAACTCGACTTCCTCAGCTCTCAGGGTATGGTTCGGCAGCAAGTGCTGCCGAATACGCAAATACAACTAACATTCCGCCTAAATAAATTAAAAATAAGACCAAGGACAAGAAAGGGCCTCCATGGCCCACCAGCACCCCACACCCCATGCCCGCCACCACCACCAACCCCAGCGCAGCAAAATAAGGAGAAGGGTTAGAAGCAACCGCAACTAACCCTAATACTAAACCAAGTAAAAATAGCACTATCATATAGGTCATAATTTTCGCCAGGATTTTAACCAGGACTAGTGATCTGAAAAACCACTGTTGTAATTCAACTACAAAAACCATAATGGCAGCCCTACGAAAAACCCACCCGCTTTTAAAAATCGCTAACGACGCACTAGTTGACCTTCCCGCCCCCTCTAACATTTCAGTCTGATGAAACTTTGGCTCTCTTCTCGGCCTCTGCTTAATTACCCAAATCCTTACAGGACTATTCCTCGCCATACATTACACCGCAGACATTGCCACAGCCTTTTCATCCGTCGCACACATCTGCCGAGACGTAAATTATGGATGGCTCATCCGAAACATCCATGCCAACGGCGCATCTTTTTTCTTTATTTGTATTTATCTCCATATCGGCCGAGGACTCTACTACGGGTCTTACCTTTATAAAGAAACATGAAACATTGGTGTAGTACTCCTCCTATTAGTAATAATGACTGCCTTCGTAGGTTATGTCCTCCCCTGAGGACAAATATCTTTCTGAGGAGCTACCGTCATTACCAACCTACTTTCCGCCGTCCCATACATTGGCAATTCCCTCGTTCAATGAATCTGAGGGGGCTTCTCAGTAGACAACGCTACCCTCACCCGTTTCTTCGCCTTCCACTTCCTATTCCCCTTTGTCATCGTAGCCGCAACCTTCCTTCACCTGCTTTTTCTCCACGAAACAGGTTCAAACAACCCTCTCGGCCTAAATTCAGACACAGACAAAATCTCCTTCCACCCCTATTTCTCGTATAAAGACCTTTTAGGCTTTGCAGCCCTCCTCATCGCTCTCACCTCATTAGCACTATTCTCCCCAAACCTCTTAGGAGACCCCGACAACTTTACCCCTGCTAACCCCCTAGTGACCCCTCCCCATATCAAGCCCGAATGATACTTCCTATTTGCATACGCTATCCTCCGATCAATCCCTAATAAACTCGGGGGCGTCTTAGCCCTCCTATTCTCCATCCTTGTGCTTATACTAGTCCCCATTCTCCACACCTCAAAACAACGAAGCCTTACATTCCGACCACTTACCCAATTCCTATTCTGAACCCTAGTTGCAAACGTTGCTATTCTTACCTGAATTGGAGGCATGCCCGTTGAACACCCATTTATTGTTATTGGACAAGTCGCCTCTCTATTATACTTCTCCCTCTTCCTTGTATTGTTTCCCCTGGCAGGCCACATTGAAAACAAGGCACTTGAATGAAAATGCACTAGTAGCTCAGTTTCTAGAGCCCCGGCCTTGTAAGCCGGCCGTCGGAGGTTAAAATCCTCCCTATTGCTCAAAGAAAAGAGATTTTAACTCTCACCCTTAACTCCCAAAGCTAAGATTCTAAACTAAACTATTCTTTGACATGGTGATAATACATGTATGTATTATCACCATAAAACGATATTAACCATATCAATGGCATTCAAGGACATATATGTTTTATCCCCATTAATAGGATTAAACCATTCATACAACACAATATTAACGAAGAATTCCATAAACCAATATTGATGTAGGTAACATCCACCGACATTCTAGGATAAGCGAAACTTAAGACCTAGCACTTACCTTTAAGTGTCAAGATATACCAAGTACCCACCATCCTATAAGATAAATCCATATTAATGTAGTAAGAACCGACCAACAGATGATTTCTTAATGCATACTCTTATTGAAGGTGAGGGACAACTATTGTGGGGGTTTCACTTACTGCACTATTCCTGGCATTTGGTTCCTACTTCAGGGCCATTACTTGATATTATTCCTCATACTTTCCCTAACGCTGACATAAGTTAATGGTGGAGTACATTCCCGAGAGACCCAGCATGCCGGGCGTTCTTTCCATCGGGCAAGGGGTTCTCTTTTTTGGTTTCCTTTCACTTGACATTTCAGAGTGCACACGGTAATGGTTAACAAGGTTGAACATTTTTCTTGCGTGCAGAGGAAAAGGTATGAATGATATAAAACTTTTATAGAATCATTACATAAAGGGATTTCAAGAGCATAATGTATGTATATTTCTCCTAAAATATCTAAGATCGCCCCTGGGGTTTTTTCGCGTAAAACCCCCCTACCCCCCTATACTCCTGGAGTTACTATCATTCCTGAAAACCCCCCGTAAACAGGTATAAGCCCCGAGTAATACATTTTTAAGCCCAAAGTGTGTCTATTTACATTATTGTAATAATACAAATA